GTAAACGGGTCGATTATTCGGGACGTTCCGTCATTGTTGTGGGTCCTTCTCTTTCATTACATCAATGTGGATTACCTCGAGAAATAGCAATAGAGCTTTTCCAAACATTTTTAATTCGTGGTCTAATCAGACAACATGTTGCTTCTAACATAGGGATTGCTAAAAGTCAAATTCGGGAAAAAGAACCGATTGTATGGGAAATACTTCAAGAAGTTATGCGGGGGCATCCTGTATTGTTGAATAGAGCACCCACCTTGCATAGATTAGGCATACAGGCCTTCCAACCCATTTTAGTGGAGGGGCGCGCTATTTGTTTACACCCATTAGTTTGTAAGGGTTTCAATGCAGACTTTGATGGAGATCAAATGGCTGTTCATGTACCTTTATCTTTGGAAGCTCAAGCGGAGGCTCGTTTACTTATGTTTTCTCATATAAATCTCTTGTCTCCAGCTATTGGGGATCCCATTTCCGTACCAACTCAAGATATGCTTATCGGACTCTATGTATTAACGATCAGGAATCGTAGAGGTATTTGTGCAAATAGGCATAATACATATAATCGCGGAAACTATCAAAATAATACAGTTGACAATAATGACTATAAGTATATGAAAGAGAAAGAACTGTATTTTTGTAGTTCCTATGATGTACTTGGAGCTTATCGGCAGAAACGAATCAGTTTAGATAGTCCTTTGTGGCTCCGATGGAGACTAGATCAACGTGTCATTGGCTCAAGAGAAGTTCCCATCGAACTTCAATATGAATCTTTGGGTACTTATCATGAGATTTATGAGCACTATCTAATAGTAGGAAATGTAAAAAAAGAAATCCATTGTATATACATTCGAACCACTCTTGGTCATATTTCTTTTTATCGAGAAATAGAAGAAGCCATACAGGGGTTTTGCCGGGCCTATTCCTACGCTATCTAAAATAATAAATTAGATTAGGCGATGCCCGTGCCCGTAGGAATTCGGGTCTCTCCAGTTTCACTGGTATCATAATTTCTGAATTTTTGCGTGAATCAAGATTGAGATTGAGGAAAGGAAGTTTTCGAATCACTGACTCAGGCCCATTGTCGAATCCTATTCAGCAGAATATAGAGGTACTTATGGCAGAACGGGCTGATCTGGTCTTTCACAATAAAGCGATAAATGGAACTGCTATGAAACGACTTATTAGCAGATTAATAGATCATTTCGGAATGGCATATACATCACACATCCTGGATCAAGTAAAGACTTTGGGTTTCCAGCAAGCCACTGCTACATCTATTTCATTAGGAATTGATGATCTTTTAACAATGCCTTCTAAGGGATGGTTAGTCCAAGACACTGAACAACAAAGTTTTCTTTTTGAAAAACACCATCATTATGGAAATGTACATGCGGTAGAAAAATTACGTCAATCCATTGAGATATGGTATGCTACAAGTGAATATTTGAGACAAGAAATGAATCCTAATTTTCGGATGACTGATCCTTCTAATCCAGTCCATCTGATGTCCTTTTCGGGAGCTAGAGGAAATGCATCTCAGATACATCAATTAGTAGGTATGAGAGGATTAATGTCGGATCCCCAAGGACAAATGATTGATTTACCCATTCAAAGCAATTTACGCGAAGGGCTTTCTTTGACAGAATATATAATTTCCTGCTACGGAGCCCGCAAAGGAGTTGTAGATACTGCTGTACGAACATCAGATGCCGGATACCTCACGCGTAGACTTGTTGAAGTAGTTCAACACATTATTGTACGTAGAACGGATTGTGGTACTATCCGAGGTATTTCCGTGAGTCCTCGAAATGGGATGACGGAAAAAAATTTTGTCCAAACACTAATTGGTCGTGTATTAGCAGACAATATATATATGGGTCTACGATGCATTGCCGCTCGAAATCAAGATATTGGGATTGGACTTGTCAATCGATTCATAACCTTTCGGGCACAACCAATATATATTCGAACCCCCTTTACTTGCAAGAGTGCATCTTGGATCTGTCAATTATGTTATGGTCGGAGTCCCACTCACGGCGACCTGGTCGAATTGGGAGAAGCCGTAGGTATTATTGCGGGTCAATCAATTGGGGAACCAGGGACTCAACTAACATTAAGAACTTTTCATACCGGTGGAGTATTCACAGGTGATACTGCCGAACATGTACGAGCTCCTTCTAATGGAAAAATAAAATTCAATGAGGATTTGGTTTATCCCACACGTACCCGTCATGGGCATCCTGCTTTTCTATGTTCTATAGACTTGTATGTAACTATTGAGGCTCGGGATATTATCCATAATGTGAATATTCCACCAAAAAGTTTGATTTTAGTTCAAAATGATCAATATGTAGAATCAGAACAAGTAATTGCTGAGATTCGTGCCGGAACGTCTACTTTTCGTTTTAAAGAGAAGGTACGAAAACATATTTATTCTGAATCAGAGGGAGAAATGCACTGGAGTACCGATGTCCACCATGCATCTGAATATATACATGGTAATGTTCATCTATTACCAAAAACAAGTCATTTATGGATATTAGCAGGAGGTCCGCGCGGATCCAGTATAGTGTCTTTTTCGCTCCACAAAGATCAAGATCAAACAAATGTTCATTCTTTTTCTTTTGAAGAAAGATATATCTTTGACCTCTCAATGACTAATCATCGAGTAAGACATAAATTGTTGGATACTTCTGGTAAAAAAGATAGGGAAATTCTTGACTATTCAAGACCTGATCGAATCATATCCAATGGTCATTGGAATTTCATATATCCTTCTATTCTCCAAGAAAATTCTGATTTCTTGGCGAAAAAACGAAGAAATAGATTCATTATCCCATTACAATATGATCAAGAACGAGATAAAGAACTAATGCCCTGTTTTGGTATTTCGATTGAAATACCCATAAATGGTATTTTACGTAGAAATAGTATTCTTGCTTATTTTGATGATCCACGATACAGAAGAAATAGTTCAGGAATTACTAAATATGGGACCATAGAGGTAGATTCAATCATAAAAAAAGAGGATTTGATTGAGTATCGAGGAGCAAAAGAATTTAGTCTGAAATACCAGAAGGTAGATCGGTTTTTTTTTATTCTCGAAGAAGTGCATATCTTACCCGGATCCTCGTTCATAATGGTCCGTAACAATAGTATCATTGGAGTAGATACACAACTCGCTTTAAATACAAGAAGCCGGGTAGGCGGATTAGTCCGAGTGGAGAGAAAAAAAAAAAATATTGAACTGAAAATCTTTTCTGGAGATATTTATTTTCCTGGAGAAACAGATAAGATATCCAGGCACAGCGGCATTTTGATACCACCAGAGACGAAAAAAAAAAATTCTAAGAAATCAAAAAAATTGAAAAATTGGATCTATGTCCAACGGATCACACCCACCAAGAAAAAGTATTTTGTTTCGGTTCGGTCCGTAGTCACATATGAAATAGCTGATGGGATAAATTTAGCAACACTTTTCCCTCGGGATCTCTTGCAGGAAAAGGATAATGTCCAACTTAGAGTTGTCAATTATATCCTTTATGGAAATGGCAAGTCAATTCGAGGAATTTATCACACAAGTATTCAATTAGTTCGGACTTGCTTAGTATTGAATTGGGACCAAGAAAAAAATGGTTCTATAGAAGAGGTTCATGCTTCCTTTGTTGAGGTAAGGACAAACGATCTGATTCGCAATTTCATAAGAATTGAGTTAGTCAAGTCCACTATTTCGTATACCGGAAAAAGGTATGATAGGGCAAGTTCTGTATTGATTTCCGATAATGGATTAGATCGCACCAATATCAATCCTTTTTATTCCAAGGCGAAGATTCAATCACTTACCCAACATCAAGGAACTATTGGTATTGGTACGTTGTTGAATCGAAATAAGGAATGCCAATCTTTGATAATTTTGTCATCATCCAATTGTTCTCGAATTGGTCCATTCAATGGCTCGAAATATAACAATGTGACAAAAGAATCAGATCCCATAATCCAAATTAGGGATTTGCCGGGTCCCTTAGGGACTATTGTCCCTAAAATAGCGAATTTTTTTTCATCTTACTATTTAATAACTCATAATCATATCTTGTTAAAGAAATATTTGCTACTTGACAATTTTAAACAGACTTTCCAAGTACTTAAATACTGTTTAATAGATGAAAATAGGAGGATTTATAATCCCGATCCCTGCGGTAACATAATTTTGAATCCATTCCATTTGAATTGGTGCTTTCTCCATCACGATTATTGTGAAGAGACATCTACAATAATTAGCCTTGGACAATTTATTTGTGAAAATGTATGTCTATTCAAATACGAATCACACGTAAAAAAATCTGGTCAAATTTTAATTGTTCATGTTGACTCCTTAGTTATAAGATCGGCTAAACCCTATTTGGCCACTCCAGGAGCAACTGTTCATAGCCATTATGGAGAAATCCTTTACGAAGGAGATACATTAGTTACATTTGTATATGAAAAATCGAGATCTGGTGACATAACGCAAGGTCTTCCAAAAGTGGAACAAATCTTAGAAGTGCGTTCGATTGATTCAATATCGATGAACCTAGAAAGGAGAGTTGAAGGTTGGAACGAACGTATACAAAGAATTCTTGGAATTCCCTGGGGATTCTTGATTGGAACTGAGCTAACCATAGCCCAAAGTCGTATCTCTTTGGTTAATAAGATCCAAAAGGTTTATCGATCCCAGGGGGTACAGATCCATAATAGACATATAGAAATTATTGTACGTCAAGTAACATCAAAAGTGTTGGTTTCAGAAGATGGAATGTCTAATGTTTTTTTACCTGGAGAATTAATCGGCTTTTTGCGAGCGGAACGAGCAGGGCGTGCTTTGGACGAAGCGATCTGTTATCGGGCAATCTTATTGGGAATAACGAGGGCATCTCTAAATACTCAAAGTTTCATATCCGAAGCAAGTTTTCAAGAAACCGCTCGAGTTTTAGCAAAAGCTGCTCTACGAGGTCGTATTGATTGGTTGAAAGGCCTGAAAGAGAACGTTGTTCTGGGAGGGATTATACCTGTTGGTACCGGATTCCAAAAATTAGTACACCCTTCAAGGCAAGACAAGAACATTCATTTGGAAATCAAAAGAAAGAATCTATTCGAGTTGGAAATAAGAGATATTTTGTTACACCATAGAGAATTATTTTGTTCTTACGTCCAAAACAATTTCCATGAGACAAATTTCCATGAGACATCAGAACAATCATTTACACGATTTAATGATTCCTAAGAGCAGATTCTTTCTTTTCACTTTAACTATCTTTCAATTATCTGGTCCGATTATTGATTTGGTAAAAAATAAGTAATTAAAAGAAATTAATGGTTTGGGTCGTGTATCAACGGTCAATCCCCCGTAGAAGGTTCCATCGGAACAATTATTTATTTCAGGGTAACTCGTCTCTTTGTTAAAAAAAGGAAGTCTGGGGAAAAATGACAAGAAGATATTGGAACATCGATTTGGAAGAGATGATGGAAGCAGGAGTTCATTTTGGTCATGGTACTAAGAAATGGAATCCTAGAATGGCCCCTTACATCTCTGCAAAGCGTAAAGGTATTCATATTACAAATCTCACTAGAACTGCTCGTTTTTTATCAGAAACCTGTGATTTAGTTTTTGATGCAGCAAGTAGGGGAAAAAACTTCTTAATCGTAGGTACAAAAAATAAAGCAGCGGATTCAGTAGCATCAGCTGCAATAAGGGCTCGGTGTCATTATGTTAATAAAAAATGGCTTGGTGGTATGTTAACGAATTGGTCCACTACGGAAACGAGACTTCACAAGTTCAGGGACTTAAGAGCAGAACAAAAGATGGGGAAACTCAACTGTCTCTCCAAAAGAGATGCTGCAATGTTGAAGAGAAAATTATCTACCTTGCAAACATATCTCGGTGGGATCAAATATATGGCGGGGTTGCCTGATATTGTGATCATCGTTGATCAGCAAGAAGAATATACGGCTCTTCGAGAATGTGTCATTTTGGGGATTCCGACAATTTGTTTAATCGATACAAATTGTGACCCAGATCTCGCAGATATTTCGATTCCAGCAAACGATGACGCTATAGCTTCAATCCGATTGATTCTTAACAAATTAGTATCTGCAATTTGTGAGGGTCGTTCTAGTTATATAAGAAATCGTTGATTATCATTAAGAATAATATTAAGAATAATAAGATTATTTAATTATTTGGCAACTCCATAGATTTATTGGATCGGTTACTATTTTTGAATTTTAAAAAAGAGATAAAAAAAGTACTGGGGATATTGATATTATGTTATGATGTTATGTAATTTCTTGGTATCGTAAATAAAATATACGATTAATGATTCAAGTTAGTGAGTTGAGAAATAGATGGTTGAATCAAAATAATTTCTTTTTTGAAGTTCAATTTCTGTCAGAGGACAATATGAATGTTATACCATGTTCAATTAAAACACTCAAAGGGTTATACGATATATCGGGTGTAGAAGTAGGCCAACATTTCTATTGGCAAATAGGAGGTTTACAAATCCATGCCCAAGTACTTATCACTTCTTGGGTCGTAATTGCTATCTTATTAGGTTCAGTCATCATAGCTGTTCGGAATCCACAAACCATTCCGACCGACGGTCAGAATTTCTTCGAATATGTCCTTGAATTTATTCGAGATTTGAGCAAAACTCAGATTGGAGAAGAATATGGTCCTTGGGTTCCCTTTATTGGAACTATGTTCTTATTTATTTTTGTTTCTAACTGGTCAGGTGCTCTTTTACCTTGGAAAATCATACAATTACCTCATGGGGAGTTAGCTGCGCCTACGAATGATATAAATACTACTGTTGCTTTAGCTTTACCCACGTCAGCGGCATATTTTTATGCGGGTCTTACCAAAAAAGGATTGGGTTATTTCGGGAAATACATTCAACCAACCCCAATACTTTTACCAATTAACATCCTAGAAGATTTCACAAAACCTTTATCTCTTAGTTTTCGACTTTTCGGGAATATATTGGCTGATGAATTAGTAGTTGTTGTTCTTGTTTCTTTAGTCCCTTCAGTAGTTCCTATACCTGTTATGCTTCTTGGATTATTTACAAGTGGTATTCAAGCTCTTATTTTTGCAACGTTAGCCGCGGCTTATATAGGTGAATCCATGGAGGGTCATCATTGACTAGTTTTCGAAATAGTCTTTTTTAAGCTTATCCCAATTCATGCATGATTCAAGATAATCCACTTGGTTGGGGAACATAATAGATACAAATACAAATATATATGAATATACGACCTAGAGTCGTAGGAAAAAAGATAGACGATATTGTGGAATTGTAAAAAAAAAGATGGGTTGGGGGGGTCACACTAGATGTATGTAATCTCTATAAGTCTAGCCCCTGTGTCTGTTTCTAGGAATGATTCTAGAATCCGATTCAATATAAAATGTGGGTGGTTTACGTTATGGAAGAAACAAATGTATATGTGATATTAGATATTTACTAGTTATATAGGACTGTTCCTAATATATATATATATTATTGATTGATTTGATTGCGGTTCACTGCATTTATATAGTTCCAATATAAGTCCTTCTGTTTCGTCTGTGATTGTGGATTGAATGAAATGCAAAAAAGAGATGAACTCAAAGATAGTATCTAGAAGAAAAAAGAAAGGAAAGAAGAATTGAATGAAAGAATGGTTCGAAACAAAGAAATGCAATAACTAGAACCGTATACATATGTATTTACAAAAACTCCATTATGGGTAGAAACTCAAAATGAGATATCGAAATAGTTCTGACGATTCAGTAATATTATCATTTCAATTCGGAGTTTTTAGTTATTTCGACCCGATAGATCTTAATCAGATAGATCTTAATGATAAAATCTTAATGAAAAAAAAATGATAAAAAAATTAAGTAAAAATTCATTGGTTGATTGTATCATTAACCATTTTTTTTTTGGTGCGAGGAACTTACCATGAATCCACTGATTTCTGCCGCTTCCGTTATTGCTGCTGGATTGGCCGTAGGGCTTGCTTCTATTGGACCTGGAGTTGGTCAAGGTACTGCTGCAGGCCAAGCTGTAGAAGGTATTGCGAGACAACCAGAAGCAGAGGGTAAAATACGAGGTACTTTATTGCTTAGTCTAGCTTTTATGGAAGCTTTAACAATTTATGGACTGGTCGTGGCGTTAGCGCTTTTGTTTGCGAATCCTTTTGTTTAATCCTAGAAATGTAAAAAAGTACCTTACATACTATACTTTTTTCTTATTTTTTTAATTTAACTCGCTATACTTTTTTCTTATTTTATTAACTCAGAATTGCTGTTTGCTTCTTCTAATTATATCAACGCTTTACTCCTACAATTATTTATTTGTTGAGACAATACTCCAGGAAAGGAAGGACTGTTTTGAGGATGAGTAATTACTGGATCCGCTCGTTTTCTTCCTTCGCGTACTTAGTTTAGTACAATGGGAACCTTTTTTTTACTTTTTTTAGGAATCGTTTCAACAAACGAGATATTTCACAATTGACATGAGACCCAAGACTTAACCTAATAAGTATTTTATTGGATTGGAAACTTCAAGTAAGAAATTTCAAAACTATCAAATTAAATTACTAGATTTAATCTACTCCCATTAAAAAAAAAACGGAAATAAAATTTATATAATAAAAAGAAATCGATCAAAAAAGGGACGACGAAGTGATACAAAAAGAACTCTGTTCTTTGTTAGTCCTATCTATAAGAGGAGAGCATATGAAAAATGTAACCGATTCTTTCCTTTCCTTGGGGCACTGGCCATCCGCCGGGAGTTTCGGGTTTAATACCGATATTTTAGCAACAAATCCAATAAATCTAAGTGTAGTGCTTGGTGTATTAATTTTTTTTGGAAAGGGAGTGTGTGCGAGTTGTGTATTTCAAGAATAGGTTGGATCCATCCGACTGCACTTTATTTATGGTATTTTATTCATTTTATAGGATAAATGGGAAAAAAAGTGCACGATCTCAACGAATTATTTCTGAATAAATTAAGAAATCATATGTAAGAACCATAGCATTTCGTGACTTATTGGTAAATTTGATTCTCTATCAACCAATAATGTGAGACCATTAACATGGTTAAAGCTAAACTGTTTGAAGTCCAGGCAAAACATGGTACTCTTTCTACCGGTACTAACGTACCGAAATGGTTTAAAAATGAATAGTTGGTAATTTATCTGATATAGAACACTCATATCGATAAAATGATTTGAACCATTTATTAAAAAAATGGGTATCTTGCTATTTTTTTTCCAATGCCGAATCGACGACCTACGTAAAAAAAAAATAGGAATTTTTGGATTTGAAGAAAAAAAGTAAATAAAAAAAAAAATATAGAAATAAATTTAAAATTTAAATTAAATAAAGAACAAATACAAATAAAGAAAGAACTTTGCTGACAATTATAGATTTTTGTCTGGTCGGAAGAGTCCTTCTAATATTCTGGTCTTATATCAGTTTCGATGTTTTTGAATATAAACAGAAAAGAGAGGGTAGGCTCATTACATTAAAAAAAAGATATGGGAATGCCCATAACATAAAATAAATAATTGAGCGTGAGAGCCAAATGAATCGAAAGATTCATGTTTGGTTCGGGAAGAGATTATGGAAGTTGTGAAATTAATGGTAAGATAATCTACTTTCATTAAATGATTTATTAGATAATCGAAAACAGAGGATCTTGAGTACTATTCGAAATTCGGAAGAATTACGTAGAGGGGCCATTGAGCAGCTCGAAAGAGCCAGGACTCGCTTACGGAAAGTGGAAATAGAAGCAGATGAGTATCGAATGAATGGATACTCTGAGATAGAACGAGAAAAAGAAAATTTGATTAATGCCACTTGTGACACTTTGGAACGATTAGAAAATTACAAAAATGAAACCCTTCATTTTGAACAACAAAGAGCGATTAATCAGGTCCGACAACGAGTTTTTCAACAAGCCTTACAAGGAGCTCTAGG